GATAATTCATGAATCATTTAGTCAAATTGGATCTACAGATTGGACAAATTATTCACTGACAGAAAAAAAAATGAAGAATCTGACTGATAGAACAAGCACAATCAGAAATCAAATAGAAAGAATTACAAAAGAGAAAAAAAAAGTAACTCCAGGAATAAATAGTAGTCCTAACAAAACAAGTTATAATGTAGACTCACAATTACCAAAAAGTATTTGGCAAATATTAAAAAGAAGAAACACTAGATTAGTTGGTAAATTACATTATTTTCTAAAATTTTTCATTGAAAAAATATACATAGATATTTTTCTAGGTATCATTAATATTCCCAGAATCAATACACAACTTTTTCTTGAATCAACAAAAAAAATTCTTGAGAAATACATTTACAATAATGAAAAAAATAAAGAAAGAGTTAATAAAACAAATCAAAATACAATTCGTTTTATTTCGACTATAAAAAAGTCACTTTATAATATTAGTAATGGTAAGAAGAATTCACATATTTTTTGTGATTTATCTTCCTTGTCACAAGCATATGTATTTTACAAATTATCACAAACCCAAGTTATTAACTTGTATAAGTTAAGATCTGTTCTTCAATATGATGGAACGTCTTTTTTTCTTAAGACTGCAATAAAGGATTCTTTTGGAATAAAAGGAATATTTGATTCTGAATTAAGGTATAAGAAACTTCGAAGTTATGGAACGAATCAATGGAAAAACTGGTTAAGAGGTCATTATCAATACGGTTTATCTCAGATTAGATGGTCTAGATTAATACCACAAAAATGGCGAAATAGGGTCAATCAACGTCGTACGGCTCAAACTAAAGATTTAAATAAATGGGATTCGTATGAAAAAGACCAAATACTTCATTACAAAAATCAAAAAGATTTTGAAGTCTATTCATTACCAAACCAAAAAGAGAATTTTCAAAAATACTATAGATATGATTTTTTATCATATAAATCTATTAATTATGAAACGAAAAAGGACTCATATATTTATGGATCACCATTACAAGTAAATAAGAACCAAGAGATTTCTTATAATTATACCACACATAAAAACAAATTATTTGATATGCTGGGGGATATTCCTATCAATAATTATATAGGAAAGGGTGATATTATGTATATGGAAAAAAATCCAGATAGAAAATATTTTGATTGGAAAATGCTAAATTTTTTTCTAAAACAAAAAGTAGATATTGAGGCCTGGATCAAGACCGATGCCAACAGTAATAAAAATATTAAGATTGGGACTCATAATTACCAAATAATTGATAAAATTGATAAGCAAGATCTTTTTTATCTTACAATTCATCAAGATTCAGAAATTAAGCCACCCAATTACAAAAAAATATTTTTTGATTGGATGGAAATGAATGAAGAAATACTAAATCGTCCCATATCGAATCTGGAACTTTGGTTCTTTCCAGAATTTGTGTTACTTTATAATGCATATAAAACGAAACCGTGGATTATACCAAGCAAATTACTTCTTTTAAATTTTAATAAAAATGAAAATTCTAGTGAAAATAAAAAGATCAATGGAAAGCAAAAAGGGAATTTTTTTAGCCCATCGAATGAAAAGTTTCAATTAAAGAATCGAAATCAAGAAGAAAAAGAACCCGCAGATCAAGGAGATCTTGAATCAGATGCACAAAACCAAGAAAATCTTGGATCCGTTCTCTCAAACCAAAAAAAAGATATTCAAGAAGATTATGCGGAATCGGCCATGAAAAAAGGTAAAAAGAAAAAACAATACAAGAGCAAGACGAAAGCAGAACTGGATTTCTTCCTGAAACGTTATTTGCTTTTTCAATTGAGATGGGACGATGCTTTGAATCAAAGAATGATCAATAATATCAAGGTATATTGTCTCCTGCTTAGACTGCGAAATCCCAGAAAAATTACTATATCCTCTATTCAAAGAAGAGAAATAAGTCTAGATATAATGATGATTCAGAAGAATTTAACTCCTACAGAATTGATTAAAAAAGGGATATTTATTATCGAACCCGTTCGTCTGTCTATAAAAAATGATGGAAAATTTATTATGTATCAAACCATAGGTATTTCATTGGTTCATAAGAGTAAGCACCAAAGTAATCAAAGATACCGAGAACAAAGATATGTTGATAAGAATAATTTTGATGAATCCACTCGAAGACATCAAAGAATAACGGAAAATAGAGATAAAAATGATTATGATTTGCTTGTTCCTGAAAATATTTTCTCGTCTAGACGTCGTAGAGAATTTAGAATTCTAATTTCTTTCAATTCAAAGAATAGGAATGGTGTGGATAAAAATCCAGTATTTTGCAACGAAAATAACATAAAAAACTGGGGTCAATTTTTGGATGAAAGTAAACATCTTGATAGAGATAAAAATGAATTAATTAAATTAAAGTTCTTTCTTTGGCCTAATTATCGATTAGAAGATTTAGCTTGTATGAATCGCTATTGGTTTGATACCAATAATGGCAGCCGTTTC